TTGTTTCTCCTGTTTTTTATTAAAATTTTGAATCTACTCCTTCGAAGAAAAGAAAATAAGTCTCTTGAAATTTTGAACCTCCGATTGTATCCGAACGAGAGGAATGTTGAAAAGTCACTACGAACCCGAAACATACCATTGGAAAGTGATTCAGTAATTAAACCTTCATGAATCCATTTTTGTTCTTTCATTCCAGGTAACCCCTTTTATTATCAACTCATGGAGTAGGAGTGATATTAGACAACCCTTCCTCTTTTTTCAAAAAAAAAATAGGAAGTTTTCCTACGGATGCAATTCGTAGATCATAAAGATCACCATATATATAACAAAATTTCTCCCCCGATTCCTTCTAGTCGAGCCTCTCGGTCTGTCATTATACCTCGAGAAGTCGAAAGAATTACAATACCCATTCCTCCTAAAATCCTAGGAATTCGTTGATGGTTGGAATAGATTCGTAGGCCGGGTCGGCTGATACGTTTTAAAACAGTTCTATATGGCCCTTTTCTATTCCTTCTATGTCGCAGAGTTGAAACCAAGAAATATTTCTTGCTTACTCGATGTTTTCTCACATTTTCGATAAAGCCTTCGCGTAGAAGTATTTTAACAATGTTTTCAGTGATATTTGTAGATGCTATTCGAACCGTTCCTTTTTTATCCATGTCAGCATTTCGTATAGAAGTTATTATTTCGGCAATAGTGTCCCTACCCATGATGAACTATAATTATTGGTGCCTCCGGGTTTTTATATAATCAGCATGCTCTACTCTTTTTTTTTCATGAATTATTAAAGGTATATGCGTGAGAAACAATCTACTAATGCATTCTACTAATTAATGGAATCTAATTCAGTTCAGATATCTTACTATGAACCTCCCTTTTTTTATGTTTTATTATGTTTTCATCTATTAGTATTTATTTAGAATCTATTTATAATACCTCAGGAGCTAATGAGACTATTTTAGTAAAATTCAACTGTCTCAATTCCCGAGCGATCGCACCAAAAACTCGAGTTCCTTTGGGATTTCCTTCTTGATCAATGACAACTGCTGCATTGTCATCATATTGTATTATCATACCATTGTCACGTTTGAGTTCTTTACATGTACGTACAATTACAGCTCTGATCACTTCTGATCTTTGTAGAGGCATATTGGGAACTGCTTCTTTGATTACAGCAACAATAACGTCACCAATATGAGCATATCGGCGATTACTAGCTCCTATGATTCGAATACACATTAATTCTCTAGCCCCGCTGTTGTCCGCTACATTTAAATAGGTCTGAGGTTGAATCATATCATTCTTATTATTTTTCTCTTTTTTCTTTCAATGCTAACTAACTAAAGGGCGAAGAAAAAAAGAAGAAAGATTGTTTGTCCAGAAATAAAAAAACTGCGGTTTTTTCATCACAAGGCCCCTTTCCTTTCGTTCCATATCCCTATCCCGCAATAACGAATTGAGTTCGTATAGGCATTTTGGACGCAGCTATAGAAATAGCTTCTCTGGCTACAATTTCTGATACTCCACCCATTTCATAAAGTATTCGACCCGGTTTAACGACGGATACCCAATATTCGGGAGATCCTTTCCCCGAACCCATACGTGTTTCGGTAGGCCTTACTGTAACAGGTTTGTCTGGAAATATACGTACCCATATTTTTCCACCACGACGCGCATATCGTGCCATGGCTCGTCGCCCCGCTTCTATTTGTCTAGATGTGATCCAAGCGGGTTCAAGTGCCTGAAGGGCGTATCCGCCGAAACAAATTCGATTGCCTCGATAAGATATTCCCTTCATTCTTCCTCTATGTTGTTTACGAAATCTGGTTCTTTTGGGGTTATAGTTGATGGTTGTTTCTCAATGCCATCTCTACTGCAGAACTGGACATGAGAGTTTCTTCTCATCCAGCTCCTCGCGAATGAAACGATTAAATAATATTGTATATATTTTGAATTGAATGAATAATGAATCATGGAATTTTTTGAGATATAATCTGTCACGTACACGTAGGAATAAAATAAAATGATAAATTCCATTTTATAATTAATGAATCTTCATTTATTTTTACCTTTATTTTATTTATTTTTATTGAATTGCCCAAAACTTAGCAATCCAGTAAGGCTTTCGCGGGCGAATATTTGCTCTTTCAACATCCCTTTCATTCGTAGGGGCGTTCCATGACCTATCAGAATAAATGAATTGGTTCTTGGCTCGTTCCGCCATCCCACCCAATGAATCATTAGGATTCGTTTTCAAGGGAATCTTCCTCAGTCACAGGTTCTGTCGTTCCCATCGCTTCTCGATTAATGACTAGGCCCGAACTCTGCAATGGAGCTCCTAATAAAATTTGTTCCTGAATCAATCTTCTCAGTCTTTATTGACTCGGCGCTCTTTATTCTTTTTTATTTTTCGTATAAATTGTATTCATATTCATCGAATCTAATTATTAATTATGGACGAATACATTAATGCTTTATTACATTGCCTTTTATAAGATAGTTCATAGACCATACATATTGGAATCATATATCATTGCTATTCTTTTTCTTTCTTTCTCTCACCCCTCCATTTATCCATATCCCTTTGTTTTTGCTTCACAACCTTATAGATTGATTTTTCTTTTATGTAAAAAAAAATGCTTCAGTTGCTACAACAATATGATCAATACATCATATAGCGACTGGTTCCTTGGATCCAGATAATACGAAGCAATGAGCTGGTTATTAGTTATATAGTTATTAGTTCATACTAGGGGATGGCCCTTTGTTTTTTAATCCTAACCTAACTCTAAATAAAAAACCAACGAGTCACACACTAAGCATAGCAATTATATGGAGATGGAGTCAATCGAATTGTTATTCAACCCTATAGAATTAAGAATTCGAAAAAATTCTCATTTTTTTGATTGAACGGAAAAAAATGAACGAGTTTGTGATTTTTTATTCAATTGCCGGATGGATGGAACAGAAAGACAACGAAAGGCCCATTATTCCTCGTCTGCAAATATCCAAATTTTGATTCCTAATGCCCCATAGATAGTTCGAACTGTATAGGAACAATAATCAATTTTGGCTCGAATGGTTTGTAGGGGAACCCTACCTTCTCTGATCCATTCGACACGTGCTATTTCCTTTCCGTCGATACGCCCTGCAATTTGTACTTGAATTCCCTTTGTATCTGCTTTTTCAGTTAATTCAATAGCTTTTTTCATTGCCTTTCGAAACGAAACTCTATTCTTTAATTGTTCGGCTATAAATTCTGCAAGAATATTAGGTTGTCCATACGGTTTTTCAACTCTTGTGATAGCAATGTTAAGTTTTTGGTTCACAGAATTAAATTCTTTTTGTGCATTGCTCTGTAATTCTTCAATTCCTCGCGGGCTGCCCTCTATGAACAATTTTGGGAATCCCATATATATTATGACCTGGATCAGATCGATTCTTTTTTTAATCTTTATGCGTGCAATTCCCTCGGCACCCGAGGATATTTTCCTATTTTTTTGTACATAATTCTTGATACAATCTTGTATTTTTTGATCTTCCTGGAGACCCTCGGAATAACTTTTTGGTTGTGCAAACCAAACAGAATGATGACTTTGGGTTGTACCAAGTCGGAAACCGAGTGGATTTATTTTTTGTCCCATAGCACCTCGCTATCTCTATAAGGCCATATCATTTCTCTATTAGCCCACGTCATTCTGTTACGATATAGCATATGATCCATCATATATAGATACCTCTCTCTGACATCTTTATACTTATCTTTATATACCCATCCATATTTTCTTAACCATATGAAATAGTTTTTCTCTTTAGATGTATCTTTCAATACAATAGTTATATGACAGGTGGGTCTTTTTATCGGATAACTACGTCCTCGGGCTCGGGGTTTTAACTTTTTCATGCTAGTACCTTCATTAACTTCGGCTTGACTAATGATTAAAGCCGTTTCGTTGAATCCCATATTGTGACTAGCATTTGCTGCTGCAGAATAAACTAATTTTAAAATGGGATAACACGCTCGATAAGGCATGAGTTCTAGTATCATAAGTGTTTCCTCGTAGGGACGCCCACGAATCTGATCAATTACTCTTCGCGCTTTATGAGCAGACATACGTATATGTTGACCTAAAGCGTATACTTCTACATCTGGGTCACTCTTTATCATAAGGTTCACCTCCCACCAATAAACGATGAGCACCCATATCCACTTTATTAATTAATTAACGACGAGATTTATTATCGTTTCTCGCATGCCCCCGGAAATTCAGAGTAGGTGCAAATTCTCCCAATTTGTGACCTACCATACGATCTGTTATATAAATAGGCAAATGTTCCTTTCCATTATGAATAGCAATTGTATGGCCGATCATTGTGGGTATAATGGTAGATGCCCGGGACCAAGTTACGATTGTATCTTTTTCTGCCCTCGTGTTGAGCTTCGCAATTTTTATCAATAAATGATTAGCTACAAAAGGATTTTTTTTTAGTGAACGTGTCACAGCTAATTACTCCTTTTTTTTTGTAAAGATGAGGAAACATATTCTATTTTCAATATTCTCCTATTTACTACGGCGACGAAGAATCAAACTATCACTATATTTATTCCTTTTTCTACTTCTTCTTCCAAGCGCAGGATAACCCCAAGGGGTTGCGGGTTTTTTTCTACCAATTGGGGCCCTCCCTTCGCCACCCCCATGGGGATGGTCTACAGGGTTCATAACTACTCCTCTTACTACAGGACGCTTACCTAGCCAACACTTAGATCCGGCTCTACCCAAACTTTTCTGGTTCACCCCAACATTACCCACTTGTCCGACTGTTGCTGAGCAGTTTTTGGATATCAAACGGACCTCCCCAGATGGTAATTTTAATGTGGCCGATTTACCCTCTTTTGCAATCAGTTTCGCTACAGCACCCGCTGCTCTCGCTAATTGTCCACCCTTTCCAAGTGTGATTTCTATGTTATGTATGGCCGTGCCTAAGGGCATATCGGTTGAAGTAGATTCTTCTTTTTGATCAATCAAAATCCCTTCCCAAACTGTACAAGCTTCTTCCAAAGCATACGGCTTTCTGGATGTATATGATGATATCTAGACAGATGGATCTCATATGAATCGTATGATGAAATACCACACGAGTGGGAATCCAAATCTGCCGAATCACTCATGTTATGATCTTCTACATCCTAGGTCTCCCCGTTCCTTCATCTGGCTTATGTTCTTCATGTAGCATTCAGACCGAATGACTTTATGAAATTACGTCGATACTTCCACATATTACGGGTAACGTAGGAGACATCTCTATTTTTCCCGGGGGGGTAGAATTACCACTGCTTAGCTTTCAATTCGCCTCTGACCATCAAATGAAATGTGAATAACCCGTCCTCCTCTCTTTGAAACAAGGGGCGCTCCGGCTCTATCGGTGCTTCAAACAATTTTGTCTTCTCCATATTACTATATCTCTAGAGTCAATAATTTTATATGAGGAACTACTGAACTCAATCACTTGCTGCCATTACTCTTCAGTTTTCTGTTGAGGTCTATCCCGTAGAGGTACTCAAATTGGATCAGTGATCGATTTCTAGGTTTCGTTGTAAACCTAATTGGTTACTTCCAATTACGTAAATCAATGGTTCAAACCGCACTCAAAGGTAGGGCATTTCCCATTGAGATAGGAACTTCTGTACCAGAAACAATGGTATCTCCAATGATAGCCCCTCTGGGATGTAAAATATATCTCTTCTCACCATCCCCATAGTGTATGAGACAAATATATGCATTTCGATTAGGGTCGTATTCTATGGTTACGATTCTACCAGATATGTCTTTTTCATTCCGTCGAAAATCGATTTTACGGTATAGACGCTTATGACCTCCCCCTATATGCCTTGCGGTAATGATTCCTCTGGCATTACGACCTTTACCACAACGACGCTGTCCATAGATCAAATTATTTCGGGGATTGGATTTCACTTGACTGCCGACGGCTCCATTGCGTGTGCTCGGGGTAGAAGTTTTGTATAAATGTATCGCCGTGTTATTAAGTATTTTGATTTAAGTTCTTTTCTTTCTAAGAGGTGGAATAGAATAACCCGGTTGAAGCGTAATGATCATACGTCTGTAATGCATTGTATGTCCCATAATGGGTCCCATTCTTCTACCCTTTCCCGGGAGTCGATGACTATTCATAGCTATTACCTTGACACCAAAGAAGAGTTCGACCCAATGCTTTATTTCTGTCCTAGTTGATCCTGATTCGACATTAGAAGTATATTGATTGTTCCCCAATAACCGAATACTTTTGTCTGTAAATACTGCATATTTTATTCCATCCATAAATCCATTTTCTTCCCTATGAGTTCCAGTATCGATAAGAATTCTATTTCTTACTGTTCATATGTTATGGTATGAATATACCATACCAATTCGTTATGTATGGATGATGAGATTTCATTGATACAGAGCCAATTCCAATAGACGTATTGAACGTTCCCGTTGGCGTGCATCCAGCAGGAATTGAACCTACGAATTTGCCAATTATGAGTTGGGCGCTTTAACCATTCAGCCATGGATGCGTAACGGGGATCGTCGTACATCGTGAATAACCAAATTCCAATTGAAATGAAATCCTTAGGAGGAATCAATGAAGCAGGAAGCAGTGAAACGACATCCATTAAAATCCTGGATCTTCGAATTGAGAGAGATATTGAGAGAGATCAAGAATTCTCACTATTTCTTAGATTCGTGGACCAAATTCGATTCCGTGGGATCTTTCACTCACATTTTTTTCCACCAAGAACGTTTTATGAAACTCTTTGACCCCCGAATTTGGAGTATCCTACTTTCACGCGATTCACAGGGTTCAACAAACAATCGATATTTCACGATCAAAGGTGTAGTAGTACTGCTTGCAGTAGCGGTCCTTATATATCGTAATCGTATTAACAATCGAAATAGGGTCGAAAGAAAAAATCTCTATTTGATGGGGCTTCTTCCTATACCTATGAATTCCATTGGACCCAGAAATGATACATTGGAAGAATCTTTTGGGTCTTCCAATATCAATAGGTTGATTGTTTCGCTCCTGTATCTTCCAAAAGGGAAAAAGATCTCTGAGAGTTGTTTCATGGATCCGAAAGAGAGTACTTGGGTTCTCCCAATAACTAAAAAGTGTATCATGCCTGAATCTAACTGGGGTTCGCGGTGGTGGAGGAACCGGATCGGAAA